GTCCTACGTAGCTTAAACCCACCCCAAAGCAAGACACTGAAAATGCCTAGATGGATTCACACATCCCATAGACAAATAGGTTTGGTCCTGGCCTTTCTATTGACCCTTAGCAAGATTACACATGCAAGCATCCACACCCCCAGTGAATACGCCCTACAAATCACCACGACTAAGAGGAGCGAGTATCAAGCACGCACATGCAGCTCAAAACACTTTGCTCAGCCACACCCCCACGGGAGACAGCAGTGACAAATCTTTAGCAATAAACGAAAGTTTAACTAAGCTATGCTACATTAAGGGCTGGTCAATTTCGTGCCAGCCACCGCGGCCATACGATTAACCCGAGCCAATAGAGACCGGCGTAGAGGGTGTTTTAGATCTAATCAAATTAAAAGCTAAATCCCCATCTAAACTGTAAAATCCTAGCTAACATAAAATAAACTACGAAAGTGGCTTTAAAAATTTCTGAACACACTATAGCTAAGACCCAAACTGGGATTAGACACCCCACTATGCTTAGCCTTAAACCTCAGTAATTAAATCAACAAAAACTACTCGCCAGAATACTACAAGCAACGGCTTGAAACTCAAAGGACTTGGCGGTGCTTCATATCCCCCCTAGAGGAGCCTGTCCCGTAATCGATAAACCCCCGATCCACCTAACCCTCTCTTGCTCAGCCTATATACCGCCATCTTCAGCAAACCCTGATAAAGGTTACAAAGTGAGCGCAAATGCCTCCCTTCGCAAAAACGTTAGGTCAAGGTGTAGCCCATGAGACGGTAAAAAGATGGGCTACATTTTCTACCTCAGAAAATCCTACGACAACTCTTATGAAACCTAAGAATCCAAGGAGGATTTAGCAGTAAATTAAGAATAGAGTGCTTAATTGAACTAGGCCATAAAGCACGCACACACCGCCCGTCACTCCCCTCAAATATACTTAAGGACCATCTTAACTAAACGCCCCAATACCTATATAGAGGGGATAAGTCGTAACATGGTAAGTGTACTGGAAGGTGCACTTGGACAAATCAAGGTATAGCTTAATATAAAGTATCCGGCCTACACCCGGAGGATCTCAATACCATTTGACTACCTTGAGCTAATACTAGCTCTAAACACAACCAATACTAATATCAAAATCAACATATACCAAACCATTTACCCGCACAAAGTATAGGCGATAGAAATTTTAACTTGACGCCATAGACACAGTACCGCAAGGGAAAGAACAAAAAACACTTAAGCACAAAATAGCAAGAACTAACCCCTGTACCTTTTGCATAATGAATTAACTAGAAATAACTTCGCAAAGAGAACTAAAGTCAAATTCCCCCCGAAATCAGACGAGCTACCCGAAAAACAGCTAAAAGAGCACACCCGTCTATGTGGCAAAATAGTGGGAAGATTTACGGGTAGAGGTGACAAGCCTACCGAGCCTGATGATAGCTGGTTATCCAAGATAGAATCTTAGTTCAACCTTGAGTTTACCTACAGAACTACTTAATCCCCCTTGTAAGCTCAATTGTTAGTCTAAAGAGGGACAGCTCTTTAGACACTAGGAAAAAAACCTTATATAGAGAGTAAAAAACCACAACCATCATAGTTGGCCCAAAAGCAGCCATCAATTAAGAAAGCGTTCAAGCTCAACATCAATTACTCAAAAAAATCCCAAACATATAACTGAACTCCTCATACCACATTGGATTAATCTATCGCTGTATAGAAGCAATAATGTTAGTATAAGTAACATGAATATATTCTCCGCTGCATAAGCCTAAATCAGACCGAAAACTTCACTGATACTTAACAGCCCAGCATTAACAAACATAAACAAGCCCACACTACCTTCACTGTTAATCCAACACAGGCATGCCCCAAGGAAGGTTAAAAAAAAGTAAAAGGAACTCGGCAAACTTAAACCCCGCCTGTTTACCAAAAACATCACCTCTAGCATTACTAGTATTAGAGGCACTGCCTGCCCGGTGACACACGTTCAACGGCCGCGGTACCCTGACCGTGCAAAGGTAGCATAATCACTTGTTCTTTAAATAAGGACTCGTATGAATGGCACCACGAGGGTTTAACTGTCTCTTGCTTTTAACCAGTGAAATTGACCTGTCCGTGAAGAGACGGACATAAAACAATAAGACGAGAAGACCCTGTGGAGCTTCAATTTATTAGTACAACTAAAAACCATACAAACCAACAGGCCCCCTAAACTCCTATACCTGTGCTAAAAATTTCGGTTGGGGTGACCTCGGAGTACAACTAAACCTCCGAACAATCCATGCCAAGACCACACAAGTCAAAGCGAACACACTTACAATTGATCCAATAATTTGATCAGCGGAACAAGTTACCCCAGGGATAACAGCGCAATTCTATTCTAGAGTCCATATCGACAATAGAGTTTACGACCTCGATGTTGGATCAGGATATCCTAATGGTGCAGCAGCTATCAAGGGTTCGTTTGTTCAACGATTAAAATCCTACGTGATCTGAGTTCAGACCGGAGCAATCCAGGTCGGTTTCTATCTATTATACATTTCTCCCTGTACGAAAGGACAAGAGAAATAAGGCCCACTTCACAACAGCGCCCTCACTACATAAATGATCTAATCTTAATTTAACAAGGCATCACACACCCCACCCAAGAACAGGGTTTGTTAAGATGGCAGAGCCCGGCAATTGCATAAAATTTAAAACTTTAAAACCAGAGGTTCAACTCCTCTTCTTAACACCATGGTCACAACAAATCTCCTACTCCTCATTATATCTGCACTAGCCGCCATAGCATTCCTCACACTCGTCGAACGAAAATTATTAGGTTATATACAGCTACGCAAAGGACCCAACGTTGTAGGCCCTTATGGGCTGCTACAACCTTTTGCTGATGCAGTAAAACTCTTCACTAAAGAACCCCTAAAACCCTCAACATCCACCACTACCCTCTACACTATCGCACCCTCCTTAGCCTTCTCCATTGCCCTTCTCCTATGAACTCCCTTCCCCATACCCAACCCCCTAATCAACTTCAACTTAGGGCTACTATTTATCCTAGCAATATCTAGCCTAATTGTCTACTCCATCCTATGGTCTGGGTGAGCATCAAACTCAAACTATGCTTTAATCGGAGCCCTACGAGCCGTCGCCCAGACAATCTCATATGAAGTCACCCTCGCTATAATCCTATTGTCAGTCTTACTAATAAGCGGCTCATTCAACCTTACTATACTTATTACAACACAAGAACACCTCTGACTCCTCTTACCATCATGGCCCTTAGCCATAATATGGTTCACCTCCACACTAGCAGAGACAAATCGAGCTCCCTTCGACCTTACAGAAGGCGAATCAGAACTAGTATCAGGCTTTAACATTGAATATGCCGCAGGCCCATTCGCCTTTATTTTTATAGCCGAATACATAAATATTATTATAATAAACGCCCTAACAACCACAATTTTCCTAGGCACATTCTACCCCACCCACTCACCAGAACTATTCACAGCATGTTTTGTCACCAAAACACTCCTCCTAACCTCTCTATTCCTATGAACTCGAGCAACATACCCACGATTCCGTTACGACCAACTCATGCACCTACTATGAAAAAACTTCCTTCCACTCACACTAACACTTCTCATATGAAACATCTCAGCACCCATTACAACCTCCAGCATTCCCCCTCAAACCTAGAAATATGTCTGACAAAAGAGTTACTTTGATAGAGTAAATGATAGAGGCCCCAATCCTCTTGTTTCTAAGATTGCAGGCATTGAACCTACCCCTTGAGAATCCAAATTTCTCCGTGCTACCTAACACACCCCATCCTAAAGTAAGGTCAGCTAAACAAGCTATCGGGCCCATACCCCGAAAATGTTGGTCATATCCTTCCCATACTAATTAACCCCCTAGCCCAACTTATCATCTACATCACAATAATCGCAGGCACCCTCACCACACTATTAAGTTCACACTGATTTCTCGCCTGAGCAGGCTTAGAGACAAACATATTAGCCTTCATCCCAATTTTAATCAAAAAAACTAACCTTCGCTCCACAGAAGCCGCCACCAAATATTTCCTAACACAATCCACCGCATCCATAATTCTCATAGTAGCAATTATCTTCAACAACCTATCATCAGGACACTGAACAATAACAAACAACATCCATCAGTTCCCATCATTAATAATAACAACTGCCCTTGCCATAAAACTAGGAATAGCCCCCTTCCACTTTTGAATCCCAGAAGTCACCCAAGGAACACCTCTAATCCCCGGCTTGCTCCTCCTTACATGACAAAAACTAGCCCCCACCTCAATTATGTATCAAATTCACCCATCGATCAACACCCATGCCCTCCTAACCCTCTCAACCCTGTCCATTATCATAGGCAGCTGGGGAGGCCTAAACCAAACCCAACTACGCAAAATTATAGGATACTCCTCTATCACCCACATGGGTTGAACAATAATAACACTCACATACAACCCAACCATCACGATCCTCTACCTGACCATTTACGTCACCCTAACAACCACTATATTCCTAATCCTAAACCTTAACTCAAATACCACAACCCTCACACTATCCCTCACTTGAAACAAATCAGCCCAACTTATACCACTAACAACATCTACCCTCATATCCCTGGGAGGCCTACCCCCACTAACTGGCTTCCTACCTAAATGAATCACTATTCAAGAACTTACAATGAATAACAACTTCATCATCCCCTCCATCGCAGTCACTATAACCCTACTTAACCTATATTTCTACATACGCCTAATCTACACCACCTCAGTAACACTACTCCCCACCCCCAACAACACAAAAATAGAATGACAACTTGAAAATACAAAACCCACACTCTTCATCCCCACACTCATCACTATCTCCACCCTCTTACTACCAATCTCCCCTCTAATCCTAACCACCCCCTAGAAATTTAGGTTAAACAAGACCAAGAGCCTTCAAAGCCCTCAGTAAGTAGACCACTTAATTTCTGAAACACATAAGGACTGCAAAACCCACTCTGCATCAATTGAACGCAAATCAACCACTTTAATTAAGCTAAGCCCTCACTAGACCAATGGGATTCAAACCCATAAAAATTTAGTTAACAGCTAAATACCCTAGTCAACTGGCTTTGATCCACTTCTCCCGCCGCAAGAAAAAAAGGCGGGAGAAGCCCCGGCAGACTCTAAACTGCCCCTTTGAACTTGCAATCCAACATGTAAATCACCTCGGGGCTGGCAAAAAGAGGGTTAGACCTCTGTCTTCAGGTTTACAGCCCAATGCTTACTCAGCCATTTTACCCTTCCTCCCTCTTATGTTCATTAATCGTTGACTCTTTTCAACAAACCACAAAGACATCGGAACTCTATACCTACTGTTCGGTACATGAGCTGGAATCATAGGCACTGCTCTAAGTCTTCTTATTCGAGCTGAACTTGGTCAACCCGGTAGTCTACTTGGCAGTGACCATGTTTACAATGTTATCGTAACAGCCCATGCATTTATTATAATCTTCTTCATAGTTATGCCCATTATAATTGGGGGTTCGGGGAACTGACTAGTGCCCTTAATAATTGGTGCTCCTGACATAGCATTTCCCCGTCTAAATAATATAAGCTTCTGGCTTCTCCCTCCCTCTTTTCTGCTACTAATAACATCAGCTGTGGTAGAAGCTGGTGCTGGCACAGGTTGAACAGTATACCCTCCTTTAGCAGGAAACCTCTCCCACCCAGGAGCCTCCGTAGACTTAGTTATTTTCTCCCTCCATTTAGCAGGGATTTCCTCCATCCTAGGAGCCATCAACTTCATTACCACTATTGTCAATATGAAACCCCCCGCTATATCCCAATACCAAACCCCCTTGTTCGTTTGATCTGTCTTAATTACAGCAATTCTTCTACTCCTCTCCCTACCAGTCCTGGCTGCTGGTATTACCATATTACTAACAGACCGCAACCTCAACACTACCTTCTTTGACCCTACCGGAGGAGGAGACCCTATCCTTTATCAACACCTATTCTGATTCTTTGGCCACCCTGAGGTTTACATTCTCATCCTCCCTGGATTCGGTATAATCTCCCACATTGTAACCTACTATTCTGGAAAAAAAGAACCGTTCGGATATATGGGCATAGTCTGAGCTATAATGTCAATTGGGTTCCTAGGCTTTATTGTATGGGCCCACCACATGTTCACGGTTGGTATAGATGTGGATACACGAGCCTACTTCACCTCTGCTACTATAATTATTGCAATTCCCACTGGAGTTAAAGTCTTCAGCTGACTTGCCACACTACATGGAGGCAACATTAACTGATCTCCCGCAATACTCTGAGCCTTGGGCTTTATTTTTCTATTCACCATAGGAGGCCTCACCGGCATTATCTTAGCAAACTCATCCCTAGATATTATACTACACGATACGTATTATGTTGTTGCCCATTTCCATTATGTTTTATCAATAGGAGCTGTTTTCGCTATTATAGGAGGCTTTATCCACTGATTCCCTCTATTTTCAGGCTATACATTAGACCAAACTTATGCCAAAGCCCAATTTATTATTATATTCGTAGGCGTAAATTTGACCTTTTTCCCACAACATTTTCTTGGCCTATCCGGAATACCCCGACGCTACTCTGATTACCCAGATGCTTACACCACATGAAACATTCTATCGTCCATAGGCTCCTTCATCTCATTGGTAGCAGTAGTCCTGATAATCTACATAATCTGAGAGGCTTTCGCCTCAAAACGCAAAGCATTAGCAACCAAGCAACCTTCTACCAACCTCGAGTGATTAAATGGCTGTCCCCCGCCTTACCACACATTCGAAGAGCCAGCCTATATTAAACTAAATGAAAAAGGAGAGAGTCGAACCCCCTAAGATTAGTTTCAAGCCAATCCTATAGCCCCTATAACTTTTTTCAATAAGATATTAGAAAAAACCATTTCATGGCTTTGTCAAAGCCAAGTTATAGGCTAGACCCTTTATATCTTATATGGCCCATCCAGTTCAACTAGGTCTACAAGATGCTACATCCCCTGTCATAGAAGAACTAATCACTTTCCACGACTATGCCCTCATAACTATTTCCTTGATTAGCTTTCTAGTCCTATATGCCCTATCCTCAACACTCACAACAAAACTAACCAACACCAACATTACAGATGCCCAAGAAATAGAAACCATCTGAACTATCTTACCCGCAATCATTCTAATCCTAATTGCCCTCCCATCCTTACGCATCCTGTACCTAGCAGACGAAATCAACAACCCCTCCTTTACTATTAAATCAATCGGACATCAATGATACTGAACCTATGAATACACAGACTATGGTGGCCTTATCTTTAACTCTTACATACTACCCCCTCTATTCTTAAACCCAGGAGACCTCCGACTCCTGGAAGTTGATAACCGAGTGGTCCTCCCAATTGAAGCCCCTGTCCGCATAATAATTACATCTCAGGATGTTCTACACTCATGAACTATCCCTACACTAGGCTTAAAAACAGATGCTGTACCCGGACGCTTAAATCAAACTACATTCACTGCAACTCGACCAGGCGTCTATTATGGGCAATGCTCAGAAATCTGCGGCGCCAACCATAGCTTTATACCCATTGTCGCAGAACTAATCCCACTAAAAATTTTCGAAATAGGGCCTGTATTTACCCTATAAACACTCTACTTCCGCTTCTTTCCTTCCCCATGCACTGCACAGCTACCCTAGCGTTAACCTTTTAAGTTAAAAAATCGAGGGGCACACCCTCTGCAGCGAAATGCCCCAACTAGACACATCCACCTGATTTATTACCATCACAACAATACTCCCCACACTATACCTTATTATACAGCTAAAACTACTAAATACAAGTTACTACAAACCCCCCTCACAAAAAAATTCCAATAAACAAACCCCCAATAACCACTGACAACTAAAATGAACGAAAATCTATTTACTTTATTCACGACCCCAACAATTCTAAACCAACCTGCTACTATCCCCATCATTCTATCCCCCATGCTACTAATCCCAACATCCAAACATCTCATTAACAATCGACTAATCACCATTCAACACAACCTAATCCAACTTACTCTAAAACAAATAATAATTAACCATAATGCTAAAGGACAAACATGATCTCTAATGCTAGCATCCCTAATCACCTTTATTATCATAACTAACCTCCTAGGACTCCTACCCCACTCATTTACACCCACCACCCAACTATCTATAAACCTAGCAATAGCAATCCCCCTATGAGCAGGTACAGTAATCACAGGTCTTCGCTTTAAAACCAAAAATTCCCTGGCCCACCTCCTTCCACAAGGTACACCAACACTACTTATTCCCATGTTGGTATTAATCGAAACTACCAGCCTATTCATTCAACCAGTAACCCTAGCCGTACGCCTAACTGCTAACATTACAGCTAGTCACCTACTAATGCACTTGATTGGAAACGCCATGTTAGCACTACTAACCATCAACCTCCCCATTGCCTTACTAACCTCCATACTCCTAATACTACTTACCACCCTAGAGATCGCAGTTGCCCTAATTCAAGCCTACGTATTTACACTTTTAGTTAGCCTCTACTTGCATAACAACACCTAATGACACACCAATCCCATGCTTATCACATAGTTAAACCCAGCCCCTGACCACTAACAGGAGCCCTGTCAGCCCTCCTAGTAACATCTGGCTTAATCATATGATTCCACTTCTACTCCACAATTCTATTAATGCTAGGCCTATTAACCACATCACTAACCCTACACCAATGGTGACGCGACATTGTGCGAGAGAGTACCTATCAAGGACACCACACGATACCCGTCCAAAAAAACCTTCGATACGGAATAGCCCTATTCATTATCTCAGAAATCTTCTTCTTCACAGGCTTCTTCTGAGCATTTTACCACTCAAGTCTGGCCCCAACCCCCAACCTAGGAGGTCTCTGACCTCCAACAGGCATTGTCCCCCTAAATCCCCTAGAAGTACCCCTGCTGAATACCTCTGTACTACTAGCATCAGGAGTTACAATTACTTGGGCCCATCACAACCTTATAAACAACAACCGAAAACAAATAACCCAAGCCCTACTTATCACAACCCTACTAGGCATCTACTTCACCATATTACAAATTTCAGAGTACTTTGAAGCACCCTTCACCATTTCCGACGGTATCTATGGTTCAACGTTCTTCATTGCTACGGGCTTCCATGGACTTCACGTCATCATTGGATCTACCTTCCTCCTTATCTGTCTCATCCGCCAACTATTGTACCACTTCACATCAAGCCACCACTTCGGCTTTGAAGCCGCCGCTTGATACTGACACTTCGTTGATGTTGTCTGATTACTCCTCTATATCTCTATCTACTGATGAGGATCCTACTCTTTTAGTATAACTAGTACAATTGACTTCCAATCAATCAGCTTTGATAATATTCAAAAAAGGAGTAATCAACCTAATACTGGCTCTAACAATCAACACCCTTTTAACCTCACTACTAATAATTATTATATTCTGACTACCTCAACTTAACTCTTATGCAGAAAAAACAAACCCTTACGAGTGTGGCTTTGATCCACTAAACCCCGCTCGCATTCCATTTTCAATAAAATTTTTCCTAGTTGCCATTACTTTTCTACTGTTTGACTTAGAAATCGCCCTACTATTGTCCCTACCATGAGCCCTCCAAACAACAAACATCCCAACAACAATTAAGTCATCCATTGCGCTTATTATTATCCTAGCCCTCAGCCTAGCCTATGAGTGAACCCAAAAAGGACTGGACTGAGTCGAATTGGTAAGTAGTTTAAACAAAACAAAATGATTTCGACTCATTAAATTATGACATTCATACTAACCAAATGTCACCCATCTTCATAAACACTACACTAGCATTTACCATCTCCCTTCTAGGTATGCTAGTTTATCGCTCACACCTGATAGCCTCCCTCCTCTGCCTAGAGGGAATAATAATAGCAATCTTTATCATAACCACCCTTATAGCCTCAAACATACACTCCTCCCTAACTAACATTATACCCATTATACTGCTGGTATTCGCTGCTTGCGAGACGGCAGTAGGCCTTGCCCTACTAATCTCAATCTCCAACATACATGGTCTAGACCACATTCACAACCTAAGCCTGCTTCAATGTTAAAAATAATTATCCCAACGACCATACTACTGCCAATAACATGATTCTCTAAAAATGGCATAATCTGAATTAACTTGACCACGCATAGCCTAATTATTAGCCTTATTCCATTATTGTTTTTTAACCAGACCAATAACAACCTCCTCAATTACTCAGCCTACCTATCTTCCGACCCACTGACAACACCCCTTCTAACAATAACCGCCTGACTCCTACCTCTCATAACTATAGCTAGCCAATACCACCTACACAACAAAACCCCTATACAAAAAAAGCTCTACCTCTCCACAATAATTTCCCTTCAAATTACCCTAATTCTAACATTCATGGCCACAGAATTGATCCTATTCTATATCTTATTTGAAACCACCCTCATCCCCACCCTAATTATCATTACCAAGTGGGGCAATCAAGCAGAGCGTCTCAACGCAAGCACATATTTTCTATTCTATATACTAACTGGCTCCTTACCCCTACTTATTATACTAACCCACACCTACAATAGCGCAGGCTCATTAAACATCACACTACTGACACTCACAGGTCAAAAACTAACAACCACCTGATCACACAACCTCGCCTGACTAGCATGTATAATAGCCTTCATAACAAAAATACCCTTATACGGCCTACACCTATGACTTCCCAAAGCTCATGTTGAGGCTCCCATTGCAGGCTCAATGGTTCTCGCCGCAGTACTCCTAAAACTAGGCGGCTATGGCATAATACGACTTACCTCAATCATCAACCCTCTAACAGAGCATATAGCCTACCCCTTCCTCACACTATCTTTATGAGGCATAATCATAACGAGCTCAATCTGCCTTCGACAAACAGACCTAAAATCACTCATCGCATACTCTTCCGTAAGCCACATATCCCTAGTAATCATAGCCTCTCTCATCCAAACCCCCTGAAGCTTTTCCGGCGCAACCGCTCTCATAATTGCTCACGGACTTACCTCCCCTATACTATTCTGCCTAGCCAATTCAAACTATGAACGCACACACAGCCGTGTTATGATACTTTCCCGAGGACTTCAAACCCTACTTCCACTAATAACCTTCTGATGGTTCGCAGCAAACCTCACTAATCTGGCCTTACCCCCCACCATTAACCTAGTAGGAGAACTCTTTGTAATCGCAGCCTCATTTTCCTGATCCCATACTACTATCGTACTAACAGGACTTAACATACTAATTACAGCCCTTTATTCCCTCCACATATTCACTACCATACAACGAGGAAAACTTACACACCCCACAATCAACATAAAACCTTCATTCACACGAGAAAACACACTAATATTCATACACCTCGCTCCAATCATCCTCCTATCCCTTAAACCCAATATCATCCTAGGATTCACCCCCCTGTAAATATAGTTTAACCAAAACACCAGATTGTGAACCTGACCATAGAAGCCCACCACTTCTTATTTACCGAGAAAACTCGCAAGGACTGCTAACCCATGCCTCCGTACTTAAAACTATGGCTTTCTCAACTTTTAAAGGATAACAGCTATCCACTGGCCTTAGGAGCCAAGAATGTTGGTGCAACTCCAAGTAAAAGTAATAATTATGTGCACCCCCATTATAATAACTACCCTCACCTCCCTAACCCTCCCAATCATTGCTACCCTTATTAGCCCTAATAAAAAACAGTCTTACCCAAACTATGTAAAAACAACCACAATATATGCCTTTATTACCAGCCTCCTTCCAACAACCCTATATCTCTCCCTAAATCAAGAAACAACTATTTGAAGCTGACATTGAGTAATAACTCAAACACTAGATCTAACACTAAGTTTCAAACTAGACTACTTCTCTGTAATATTCACCCCAGTCGCACTATTTATCACTTGATCCATCATAGAATTCTCATTATGATACATAAACTCGGACCCAAACATTAACCAATTCTTCAAATACCTCCTCATCTTTCTCATCGCAATATTAACCCTAACTACCGCCAACAACCTCTTTCAACTCTTCATTGGCTGAGAGGGTGTGGGAATTATGTCTTTCTTATTAATCAGTTGGTGATACTCTCGAACAGACACCAACACAGCAGCTATTCAAGCAATCCTATACAATCGCATTGGCGACATTGGTCTCGTCCTAGCCATAGTATGGTTCCTTCTACACTATAACTCGTGAGATATTCAACAAATACTAACCCTGAACTCCAACTCAAACCTTCTCCCACTAGCAGGTCTCCTCCTAGCAGCAGCGGGAAAATCAGCTCAACTTGGCCTCCACCCCTGATTACCCTCCGCCATAGAAGGCCCAACTCCAGTCTCAGCCCTACTCCACTCCAGCACTATAGTTGTTGCCGGAGTATACTTACTCATTCGCTTCCATCCTCTAATAGAAAACAATGCACTAATTCAAAACCTAACACTATGCCTAGGAGCTATCACAACCATCTTCACAGCCACTTGCGCCCTTACACAGAACGATATTAAAAAAATCGTAGCCTTCTCTACCTCAAGCCAACTAGGCCTAATAATAGTCACCATTGGCATCAATCAACCATATCTAGCATTCCTGCATATCTGCACCCACGCCTTCTTTAAAGCCATGCTTTTTATTTGCTCCGGATCTATCATTCATAACCTAAACAACGAACAGGACATTCGAAAAATAGGAGGTTTATCTAAGACAATACCCCTTACCTCAACTTCCCTACTTGTTGGCAACCTAGCCCTTACAGGAATACCATTCCTCACAGGCTTCTACTCCAAAGATCTCATCATCGAAGCCACAAATACATCCTATACCAACGCCTGAGCCCTACTTATCACTCTCATCGCCACCTCCCTAACGAGTGCCTACAGTACTCGAACTACCCTCCTTACCATCACAGGACCACCCCGCTTTCCAGTCCTAGTAGGTATTAACGAAAACAACCCCACACTATTAAACCCAATCAAACGCCTTACAATAGGCAGCATTATTATCGGATTCCTCATCACCAACAACATCCCCCCAGCCTCGCTCCCCCAACCAACAATACCTCACTACCTAAAATTCTCAGCCCTGTACGCAACTACCCTTGGTTTCCTGATAGCCCTAGACCTTACCCTTATAACAAACAAACTAAAAATAAATAACCCATCACAAATATTTAAATTCTCTAATTTACTAGGATACTTCCCCGCTACAATTCACCGCATAATCCCGTACCAAAACCTACTTATAAGTCAAAACCTAGCCCTTCTCCTACTAGACTCCATATGATTAGAAAAGTCTATACCCAAAATGGTTACACACACGCACACCACCGCCTCCAAAACTGTAACTACTCAAAAGGGCATGATCAAACTCTACTCCCTTTCCTTCCTTATCCCCCTTACCCTGACCCTACTCCTAATAGTATAACCTATTACCCCGAGTAATCTCAATTACAATATATACACCCACGAATAACGTTCAACCGGCAACCACCACCAGCCAACACCCATAATCGTACAAAGCACCAGCACCAATAGAATCCCCTCGAACCAACCCCGGTCCCTCTCCCTCAAAAATCACCCAACTCCCCATACTATTAAAATTAACCACTACCACCTCATCAGAACTAAAAATTCATAGAACTAGTCCCGCTTCCATTATTAAACCCACCAAGAAACCCCCTAAAACCTCAAACTCCGAACCCCATGTCTCAGGGTATTCCTCAATAGCTATCGCTGTAGTATAACCAAAAACAATTATCATACCCCCCAAATAAATTAAAAACAACATCAAACCTATATAAGCCCCCCCAAAACCCAAAACAATCATACAACCAACCACGCCACTAACAACCAACGCCAAACCCCCATAAATAGGAGAAGGTTTAGAAGAAAACCCCACAAACCCCATAACTAACAATACACTCAATGTAAACAGTATATATATCATTGTTTCTGTATGGACTCTAACCATAACTAATGATATGAAAAAACCACCGTTGTACTTCAACTACAAAAAACACCAATGATCCCAACACGTAAATCCAACCCAATCATAAAAATAATTAACCACTCCCTCATTGACCTACCCAGCCCATCCAATATTTCCATATGATGAAACTTTGGCTCACTTCTTGGGTTCTGCCTAATCCTACAAATCATTACAGGCTTATTCCTAGCAATACACTACTCACCAAACACCTCTTCCGCCTTCTCCTCAATCGCACATATTACCCGAGACGTAAACTATGGCTGAATCATCCACTACCTCCACGCTAACGGTGCTTCCATATTTTTCATCTGCCTTTTCCTACACCTAGGCCGAGGCTTTTACTACGGCTCATTCCTCCTCCCAAAAACCTGAAACACCGGCATCATACTTTTACTTATAACTATAGCAACAGCCTTCATAGGCTACGTACTCCCATGAGGCCAAATATCATTCTGGGGGGCAACAGTAATCACAAACCTACTATCAGCAGTTCCATATATTGGAACCAATCTTGTCCAATGAATCTGAGGCGGATACTCTATTGGCAACCCCACCCTCTCACGATTCTTCACCCTACACTTTATTATACCCTTTATCATCACCACCCTTACAATTGTCCACCTACTATTCCTACACGAAACAGGATCAAATAACCCCTGCGGGATTTCCTCAGACTCAGACAAAATCACTTTTCACCCCTACCATACAACTAAAGACATCCTAGGCTTAGTCCTCCTCCTCTTTATCCTAGCAACATTAACACTACTCTCACCTGACCTCCTAAACGACCCAGACAACTATATCCCAGCCAATCCTCTAAACACCCCTCCACACATTAAGCCAGAGTGGTATTTCCTATTCGCATACGCAATTCTACGATCTATTCCCAATAAACTAGGAGGCGTACTAGCACTCTTCTTATCAATCCTCATCCTAGCCATCGTCCCCATACTCCACAAATCCAAACAACAAAGCATGATATTCCGCCCACTTAGCCAACTCCTATTCTGACTTCTAGTTACAACCCTACTAACCCTCACCTGAATTGGAAGCCAACCAGTAAGCCAGCCTTTCATCATTATCGGTCAAATAGCATCCACAATCTACTTTACCACAATCCTAATTCTAATACCACTAACCTCCCTAATTGAAAACGAACTACTCAAATGAACCTGCCCTTGTAGTATAAATTAATCACGCTAGCCTTGTAAACTAGAAATGGAATCCACAACCCCCTAGGGCAACTCAGAAAGAAAGCACTCAACTTCACCGCCAACACCCAAAAACTGGCATTCTAATCTAAACTACTTTCTGTATTTTATGTTGCACAAGCTTTACAGTGCAACTTAAGTACTACTCACACAACTACCACTATGTAATTCGTGCATTACTGCTAGTCAACATGAATAATATATAGTACTATATATGCTTGATTGTACATAATACATAATATTACATACTTACCCAAATCCCTTAAAATGCATGCTTACAAGCAAGAACTTTCAACACATAACTCAACTGTAACACATTCTACACTCCTTCCCCCAAGTCAGATACATCCCACATGGATATTGACCACACAAATATATCACCAACCGTACATAACACATTAAGTCATTTACCGGACATAGTACATACTTACCAAAATCTTCCTCTTCACTACGGATGAACCCCCCTCACCTAGGAATCCCTTGCTCACCATCCTCCGTGAAACCAATATCCCGCCCAAAAAAGTGTTACTCTCCTCGCTCCGGGCCCATAACTCGTGGGGGTAGCTAGAAATGAACTGTATCCGGCATCTGGTTCTTACCTCAGGGCCATAACAATCAAGATCGCCCACACGTTCCCCTTAAATAAGACATCTCGATGGATCACAGGTCTATCACCCTATTAACCAGTCACTGGAGCTCTCCATGCATTTGGTATCTTTTTATCTCTGGTCTGCACGCAACACCATCGCAAAATGCTGACTCCCACCACATCCCGTCCTGAATGCGCCTGCCTTTGATTCCTAGTCCATACTATTATTAATCGCACCTACGTTCAATATCCTAGCCCCGCATGACCATCAGCAAGGTGTTATTTAATCCATGCTTGTAGGACATACAATAATCAATCCACGACTCCCCCCCCCTACCATAAAAATAAAAACAAAAAATTTTTCCCAAACCCCCCCCCCCATCTGCTGACTTTCACACAACCCACCTTTGCCAAACCCCAAAAACAAAGTCTTACCGCCCGGCCAGAGCTTGCATTCTCATCTTTTAGGTATGCACACCTAAACTGCCAACCCCCCAACTAATACCCATTTATTTCATAAAACCCCTCTTCACATAACCTCCACAACCCCAAAGACACCGCCTACCACCACATCCTACCCCCCCC